ATAGAAATGTGAACGTTCAAGAAAGGCTACAGAAGATGTTGATCGTAAATAACAGGATTGTTTACGAAGAAAAACCAATAAAAATTCACATTCAGATACATAAGAATTGTAGAGGAACCAAAATAGTCTTTTATTTTCTTTTGAAAAAACATAAATAGTTTTATTATTCTGAATAAAACTATTCAGATTATGATATTTATGTAAAAAGAATCGCAATAAATGTAAAGAAGGAACATCTTGAATCCAGTATTGAAGGATTTGAACCAAAATTTCCAAATGGATAGGATGGGGTATTAATAGATCTGACACATTATTTAAATGAGATAATTTATCCTCTAAAAAAGGAAATATTGAATGAATAGATCGTAAATTCTGAGATTTTGGTATTTCTTTTTCTTCGGGGGAAGATACTAATCGCAGCGAGAATGGAATTTCCACAATGACTGAAAAACCCTCTGATACTATTTGGGAATAAAAAAAATGAGAATAAAAATAATTGATGTGCCCACGGAGTCCATTTTGGTTAGAATCATTAACCGAATAAATCAAAAAATTCTGTTGATACATTCGAGTAATTAAACGTTTTATAAGTACTAAACTAGATTTATTGTCATAACCAATAAATTCTATGGGTTCATAAGAAATTGAACCTTTTAAACCATCATCATAAGCAAGTGTGTAAATAAACTCCTGCAAGAGAAGCGGATATAGGAAGTGTTGTTGCGGAGATCTAGCTTTTTTGAAATACCCTTGTAATTCTTCCATTTAAATTTTGACTTGAACTTGAAACAGAGACATAGGACAAGAGGCATTTTTGGGGTTATAAAATAATACATAGTGCAATATGGTCCGAACAGGGTCTATAATTATGTAGATATAATACTTACAGTATATATAGTAAGAATAGTAAGAACCTATACCCCGGAGACCTAGAATCCAATCAACAGGATCTCTTTCCTCTCCTTTTCTATACAATGGGTTTTTCCTTCGTTAAAATTACAAGAGAGTAAAAAATCCTTTATTTTTGCAACCCGATCGCTCTTTTGATTTTGGAAAAATTTTGATTCTCTTTACTTTTTACTTTATCAGTATACTGTTTCTTCTACACATCCGTTTCCAACCTATAAATAGAGAATAGTTAGGATTTATTTCATAAAATAAATAAAAAGAATCAATTATTCACTCGCAGAAAACCCTTTTTCTGCACTGGCACTAATCTATTTTTAACATCTAATTAGATCGGGTCATTATTCCAATTTAATAATATAAGCTCGTTGCTTTTTGTTTTACCAAAATTAGGCCTAAAAGACTCTATCCATTTATTCACTAGACCCAACTGTAAATATGAATTTCCTTTGTCTCCTTCCAAAAATAACATATATAAAATATATTACAGTTAAGTAAGGATAAATTAAAAATTCTATTTTTATAAAAATTATTACGACATGCTGTTTTTTCCTTCATTACCTTTTAGGATCAGTCGTGGTCTTATATAGACTCTACCAATAGTCTGGACGAATTCGTTGCTTCATCCAAATGTGTAAAAGATCATAGTCGCACTTAAAAGCCGAGTACTCTACCGTTGAGTTAGCAACCCGAATTGCAGACACGATAAAAAAAATGGGATTGATTGCAATACAGGATTCCACCAAAATAAAAACATTGAACTAGCAACAAATCAAATTAAAGTAAAAATTTTTTAATCAATTATAAACACCAATCCACTAAATAAAAGTAGAATTGGATTAAAAACACTTGATCCATTCCATTTTTTTTTTTTTACGTCTTGTATGACAGTAAATTAAGTAAACACATCATTTAACTTTTGACTAAGGATAAAGCGAAGAAAAAAGCAATATGGGGCAGGAATAAACAAATCTATTTATTTATCTACGATCGAATTATATTTGTTCGGTACGCCATTGTCAATATGAATAGAATGCTGATAAAAAAATTCTTAATAAATCAAATTAAGGCCTTGTGTTGGATTGGCACAATATAAGTAAGAAAATAAATTTTAATGCAAAAATAAATAAAGGCAGAGTATAGAAAAGAAAAATATCGAGTTGATTCAATCAATAGAGGTACAATAACCTAAATTGACCCCGTCTTTGTCGGTAAATTCCAACAATAAAAAATAAATTCTAATAAGTGAGCAAAAAAAAGAACAAACAAATTCTGGAGAAATAATTACACAAAGATAGATGCTAGGACCCTCTCTTTTTATTAATTTTTTTTTTTGACTTTCATTTTAATTTTTTAATTAAATTAACAGTTAATCCAATATTCCTTCTTTAAATAATTCTGCCTTCCTTAAAATATCATGAACAGTTACTGTGGGTTGAGCGCCATTTTCAAGGAAATATAGAATAGCGGGAACATTTGAATAGGTTTGATTCTTTATCGGATCATAAAAACCTACCTTTCGAAGATCTCTTCCTTCTCTTCGGGATCGAACATCAATTGCAACGATTCGATAGATGGCTCATCGGGATAGATGTAGATAAACAATGCCCCCCCTAGAAACGTATAGGAGGTTTTATCCTCATACGGCTCGAGAAAAAATGATTCTAATTTCTGTATATAACGGCAACTATATACTATATAATTATATCAAATAATGAATAAATAATGAATTAGACTATGATTAAAGTAGTTTTTTCTTCCTCTTTCCTTAAAAATTTCCTTAAAAAAAGAGATCTCATTCGTACTCATAACTCAAGTTGGTTAATTCTGAGGAAATCCTTAGATATTTATTGAGCCGTCTCTAACCTCTTTTGTTTGTCTCGTCTCAAATAAATTTTTATTCCGCATTTTATTTTGATCCAATTGTTGAGACAATTGAAAATAGTGTTTTCTTGTTCCGGAATCCTTTATCCTTGTTTTGTGAAATCATTAGGTTTAGACATTACTTCGGCGATACTTACTCCTTTCAAAAAGATAGCAACATACCTTTTGCTTTTTTCATATTTCTTTCTATAGAAAGAAATATGAGAGATTGATTCCCTTGTGATACACTTTATGATCGAAATAGTTTTACGAATTCCGACAAATCTTACTTACTTTTTTATTTTTAAATTTGTTTGAATTTTAACCCTTTTCAATTTATATATGGAGGATATACTTACAAAGTTGGTTCAACTTATTGATTTTTAGTGTCACTAACCCTAGATTCTTCCCCCGGTAAATGAATCAATACTTTCTGCTCGAGCTTCATCATGTACTTTTTTTAGATTAGAACCCAACACAAATTAGGTTCCTAGTAAAATAGAACAAACTATGTCGAGCCAAGAGCATCTTCATTCGTATAGAAAATGGCGGATGTAAAAATCCACAGTAAATCATGTCCTTCAAGTCGCACGTTGCTTTCTACCACATCGTTTCAAACGAAGTTTTACCATAACATTATTTCTCTAATTTAATTTCAAAACCGATATGGAATTGATTCAATATGAAATCATGAATAGTCATTGGATCAACTGATATGTATTAGGATATTTTTATATAATATGTATTATGATATATCATATGGTCGGCCAATATGCTTTCTATTTTATATCCATTTTATTAATATCTATTATATTCTATTATATTATATTATAATAGATATTTTATATTTAATATTATAATATTATATATAGTATTTTCCTTTCCTTACTTTCTGTAAAGGGCTCACTCAGCAAGGATTCCATTTTTAACTCCATATCATATGAATATAATGAAATACAATACATAATATATAATATAAAATTATAAAATTAATTTTCCCAATTCCAGAATAAAATATATTTTTAATCAAATAAAAATAAACTATTCCAATGACCCATGAAGGTTGGAAAGTTTATCGATAATATATAAATTTATCACACTTTTTCGAGTAACAAAGCAAAGATTTATATCATAAAAATTGAAGTTAAAAAATCATAATCATAGGAAGTCTGATCTTTTCGTATCTACCATAGAATTGACGTAAAGGTTCTTGGCTTGAACTTGAACCTGAAATAAAGCAAAATCAAAATCCGTATAAAATGAAAAGCTTTATGCCTTACTTAGTATATTGCAAGTCAAATGTAGAATTAGGCTACACCATTTTTTTTATTACTTTAGGTTTAGGGGAAGAGAATAGAGACCCTTCAAGGAACTAACTTTAATATGAACTTCATATTTATCTGAATAGTAGGAGTAGGAGTATCGCCTATAATATGAATGATGAATAATTAACCCAAAAATTCTTGATTCTTGAATTAAAAAATAAAGATCTTTATTTCCAACTGTATTTGACACTTGATTCTGAGGGTCTGGGACGGAAGGATTCGAACCTCCGAGTAACGGGACCAAAACCCGTTGCCTTACCGCTTGGCCACGCCCCATTTATATTTCTATTCAACATTAATAAATACTAATATAATATTAATATTGGTTATTCGTCAATTCTAGTATGTAATATATTGTTGCTAGGCTTCTATACATGGAGAAATAGAATAAAAAATTAATTGATCATTACATGGAATTCAATTAAGATATTGTATGAAAGTAAAATTCTTTGTATTCTCGTTTGAGAATTGAAAGAGGGTTTTTGATTTGGGAGAGTTCAAAAAAGAAGGATTTTTTGGCCTGCCTTTTTCATTTTTACCTTATATTATAAAAATGACCCAATCAAAATCAAATTATCTAATCTACAAGAACGAAATTTTTGTTATGCTTAATATCTTTAGTTTAATCTGTATCTGTCTTAATTCTATCCCTTATTTGAGTTCGAGTAGTTTTTTCTTCGTCAAATTGCCCGAGGCTTATGCTTTTTTCAATCCACTCATAGACATTATGCCTATTATACCTCTATTCTTTTTTCTCTTAGCCTTTGTTTGGCAAGCTGCTGTAAGTTTTCGATGAAATTGTTAATATTCTCCGAAATTCATGATTTTTTGAAAAAAAAAAGTTTTTTTTTCAGTTTGAGATAGGTCATATGTAAAAATAGCATATGCGGTACAAAAAAAATAGGT